TAAAAATTCAATTAATCTTTTGATAAAATTGCTATGCTTAGTGTGTGACTCGTTGGTTTTTTGAGGGTTAGTATAAAAAACCAGCCCCACGGTATAAACAAATAACTATAACTATAGAAGTAATAACCAACTCATCACTTCGTATTATCTGGATCCAAAGAATCAGTCAAGATATGATATATTGTTCATATTGTTGTAGCAACTGAAATCTTTTTTCTTATTTTTTAATAAAATATGCTTCTAAGTTGTGAATCGAAATAAAAAAGAAAGGGTATGGATAAATGGAAGGATGAGAGAAAGAAAGAAAAAGAATATTGATGATATAGAATTCCAATATGTAAGGTCTATGAGTCATCTCAGAAAAAAGCTGTGTAATAAAGCATCAATAGGGATTAATCATTAACATTAAATGGATCTGCTCATCGAACAAAAAATCAAGAGCTTCGAGCCAATAAAGACTAAGAATATTGACTCAAGAACTAATAGCTCCATTGTAGAATTCAGACCTAACCATTAAGTAAGAAGAGATGGGAACGACGGAACCTGTGAATTCAAAAGATTCTAGTGAAAATGAATTCGAATGATTCATGGATCGGGATGGCGGAACCGACCAGAGACCAATTCATCTATTCGGAAAAGTTATGAACTAATGATAGAACTGAAATAGAAATGGAAAGAGTAAATATTCGCCCGCGAAAACTTTATTTTCTTGGATTGCTAAATTTGGGTCAATCCAATACGATAAAGAGTAAAACAAAAGAAAGATTCGTTTTAACATTCTAAAATAGATAACATAAATATAAGAAAAAAATAGTTATGTTATTTAATAAGTTATTTAATATATTTAGTTATCTATACAAACAAGATATAAAAATTCATAATAGATTTGATCTAGATTAAATGAAATCCATGATTTAGTTCAGTATATTACTTATTAAATACATGTATATCTTCATTCAAATTATATTCTATCTGAATTGAATTCAAAATATTTAATTTGAATTCATTTTATTCGCGAGGAGCTGGATGAGAAGAAACTCTCACGTCCGGTTCTGTAGTAGAGATGGAATTCAAAACAAACCATCAACTATAACCCCAAAAGAACCAGATTCCGTAAACAACATAGAGGAAGAATGAAGGGAATATCTTATCGAGGTAATGATATTTGTTTTGGTAAATACGCTCTTCAGGCACTTGAACCCGCTTGGATCACATCTAGACAAATAGAAGCAGGTCGACGAGCAATGACACGCAATGCACGTCGCGGTGGAAAAATATGGGTCCGTATATTTCCAGATAAACCAGTTACAGTAAGGCCCGCAGAAACACGTATGGGTTCAGGTAAAGGCTCTCCCGAATATTGGGTAGCTGTTGTTAAACCAGGTCGAATACTTTATGAAATGGGTGGAGTAACAGAAAATATAGCCAGAAGGGCTATTTCAATAGCAGCGTCCAAAATGCCTATCCGAGCTCAATTCATCATTTCGGGATAAAAAATAAATAGGCCTTGGGTAAAAAAAATAGCGAGTGCTGGTTTCTTTTTTTGGACAAACAATATTTCTTTTTTTCTTCGACCTTTGTATTGTAAAAAACAGATAAAAAAAATGATATGATTCAACCTCAGACCCATTTGAATGTAGCAGATAACAGCGGGGCTCGAGAATTGATGTGTATTCGAATCATAGGAGCTAGCAACCGCCGATATGCTCATATTGGTGACGTTATTGTTGCTGTGATCAAAGACGCAGTTCCAAACATGCCTCTAGAAAGATCAGAAGTGGTCAGAGCTGTAATTGTCCGTACTTGTAAAGAACTGAAACGTGACAACGGTATGATAATACGATATGATGACAATGCTGCAGTTGTGATTGATCAAGAAGGAAATCCAAAAGGAACGCGAGTTTTTGGTGCGATTGCCCGAGAATTGAGACAGTTCAATTTTACTAAAATAGTTTCATTAGCTCCCGAGGTATTATAAAATGAGACCACGATATGGTTATATATAGTAGGGTATTTAAAAGAAATAGATTAAGATTCATTTAGTAGATTTTGTCTCACGTATATACCTTTCAAAATTCATATTCATAAACAAATACGTAAAAAAAAAAAGAAAAACATGTTGATTATATCCAAATTTGGAGGCACCAATAATTTTAATTAATCATGGGTAGTGATACTATTGCTGACATAATAACCTCTATACGAAATGCCGATATGTATAGAAAAAGCGTGGTTCGAGTAGCATCTACTAATATCAGCCAAAGTATTGTTAAAATACTTTTACGAGAGGGGTTTATCGAAAACGTGAGAAAACATCGAGAAAACAACAAATCTTTTTTGGTTTTAACCCTACGACATAGACGGAATAGAAAAAGGACTTATAGAAATCTTTTAAATTTAAAACGGATCAGTCGGCCGGGTCTACGAATCTATTCTAACTATCAAAGAATTCCTAGAATTTTAGGTGGGATGGGGATTGTAATTCTTTCTACCTCTCGGGGTATAATGACAGACCGAGAGGCTCGACTAGAAAGAATAGGCGGAGAAATTTTGTGTTATATATGGTAATCCTTCTAATATCTGAATTCACTACGAAACTTCTTATTTGTAAAAAAGACAAGAGAGGGGGTGGGTTGTCTAATAAGGTTGTTCCTCCACTAGTTGATACTTCAAGGGGGTTTTACCTGTAATGAAAGAACAAAAATGGATTCATGAAGGTTTAATTACTGAATCACTTCCCAACGGCATGTTCCGGGTTCGTTTAGATAATGAAGATATGATTTTAGGTTATGTTTCAGGAAAGATCCGACGTAGTTTTATACGGATACTGCCAGGAGATAGAGTCAAAATTGAAGTAAGTCGTTATGATTCAACCAGAGGTCGTATAATTTATCGACTCCGTAACAAAGATCCGAAAGATTAGGTGTTTTTTCAACTTCACTATTTATCTCGTAGGAATACGATTGGAAATGGAAAATTTCGAGAAACTTATTTTCTTCCAAGAGAAGTGGATTCAAAATTAAAGTAAGGAGTGGGAAATATGAAAATAAGAGCTTCCGTTCGTAAAATTTGTGAAAAATGTCGACTAATCCGTCGTCGGGGACGAATTATAGTAATTTGTTCCAACCCAAGACATAAACAAAGACAAGGATAATCAGCCTTGTTAAAGACCCGATATAAAAAAAAGAAGGGGATCTGTTTTGACATGAAATGGATATATCCATATATCTCTGACTCAAATTTATGAGATGATAAAATATGGCAAAAGCTATACCGAAAAAAGGTTCACGTGGACGTATTGGTTCACGTAAGAGTACACGTAAAATACCAAAGGGGGTTATTCATATTCAAGCAAGTTTTAATAATACCATTGTGACTGTTACAGATGTACGGGGGCGGGTGGTTTCTTGGTCCTCTGCCGGTACTTGTGGCTTCCGAGGTACAAGAAGAGGGACGCCATTTGCTGCTCAAACCGCAGCGGGAAATGCTATTCGTGCAGTAGTAGATCAAGGTATGCAACGAGCAGAAGTGATGATTAAAGGTCCCGGTCTCGGAAGAGACGCAGCATTACGAGCTATTCGCAGAAGTGGTATACTCTTAACTTTCGTGCGGGATGTAACCCCTATGCCACATAATGGCTGTAGACCCCCGAAAAAAAGACGTGTGTAGAAATAAAAATTGAAGATATTTGAATAGCAAGAGAAACAAAGCAAGAAAAACAAGAGAAATAAATGATTCAATGATCTGATCAAATAATATTATTATGGTTCGAGAGAAAATAACAGTATCTACTCGGACACTACAGTGGAAGTGTGTTGAATCAACAGCAGACAGTAAGCGTCTTTTTTATGGGCGCTTTATTCTGTCTCCGCTTATGAAAGGTCAAGCAGACACAATAGGCATTGCAATGCGAAGAGCTTTGCTTGGAGAAATTGAAGGAACATGTATCACACGCGCAAAATCTGAGAAAATATCACACGAATATTCTACCATAATGGGTATTCAAGAATCAGTACATGAAATTTTAATGAATTTGAAAGAAATCGTATTGAGAAGTAATCTCTATGGAACTTGTGAAGCGTCCATTTGTGTCAGGGGCCCTGGATATGTAACTGCTCAAGATATAATCTTACCGCCTTATGTAGAAATCCTCGATAATACACAGCATATAGCTAGCTTGACGGAACCCATTGAGTTGGTTATTGGATTACAAATAGAGAAGAATCGCGGATATCTTATAAAAGCGCCAAATACCTTTCAAGATGGAAGTTATCCTATAGATCCTGTATTCATGCCTGTTCGAAATGCGAATCATAGTATTCATTCTTATGAAAATGGTAACAAAGAGATACTATTTCTCGAAATATGGACAAATGGAAGTTTAACTCCTAAAGAAGCACTTTACGAAGCCTCCCGGAATTTGATTGATTTATTGATTCCCTTTTTACATACCAAAGAAGAAAATCTAAATTTAGAGGGCAATCAACACATGGTTCCTTTACCCCCTTTTACCTTTTATGATAAATTGGCTAAACTAACAAAAAATAAAAAAAAAATGGCGTTGAAATCGATTTTTATTGACCAATCAGAATTGCCTCCCAGGATCTATAATTGCCTCAAAAGGTCCAATATATATACATTGTTGGACCTTTTGAATAACAGTCAAGAAGATCTTATGAAAATGGAGCATTTTCACATAGAAGACGTCAAACAAATTTTAGGCATTCTAGAAAAAAATTTCGTAATTGATTTACCGAAAAATAAGTTTTAAATTCATTGGACTTTTTTCCTCTTTTTTTAGAAAAAGGCCAAAATAGGTTTTGAATCTTTAGGACAATTCATATATTCGGAATTCGCATAGATTCATAATTGAATTGAATAGATGTATCTAGGGAGAATTCACTTTGAAGCGACTGTTCCCTAGATACATACGTCGTGATATTTTATTTCACAATTGAATCAATTTAAAAAAGACCTAAAGTTAGGGATTTATCAATAGG